ATCATACCAATCCGCAGAATTGTTCGCATTTTTATGTAAAAGATTGATAGACGGAGTTAACCATTTGGATAATATATTCCTATTGAAATCCATTCCTCCTTGATCGAAAGGAATTCCTATAGATCCAACACACAAACTAAATAGAGCCAACCCAAGCAGCGGCAATAGCATAGTATTATGCGATTCATGAGGATATGGGGGAATTTCTTTATTGATATTGACAAAATGAGTCATTTTCATAAAGGATCGCCTCCTATTTTGTACATTCCCACCCATTGGACCCATTGGATCTCTTTTTTTCGAAAAAAAGGAAGCCCTCTCATTATTATTCATTGTGGATAAAAGAAGATCTTTGTTAATTCCTTTCCTTCCTTCTTTACCCCATATGGCTATTGAATAGAACGAGCTATTTTTTTTTCCACTGAAATTTTGAAAATAAACGTTTAAATGCCCTTCAAAGGTAAGTAAATAGATCCGAAACATATAGAATGCAGTTAATCCTGCTGTGGAACAAGCTATGATCGCGAAAATAGGTGAATACAACCAACTATCGTTAAGAATTTCGTCTTTTGACCAAAAACAAGCAAGAGGTGGAATGCCACAAAGAGAAAGTGTACCTAACAAAAAAGCAGTTTTTGTAATTGGCACATATTTTTTGAAACCCCCCATAAGAGCCAGATTCTGACTTTTATCTGGAGAATATCCAATAATTCTTTCCATTGAATGAATAATGGATCCAGAGCCTAAAAATAATAATGCTTTCGAATAGGCATGAGTGATCAAATGAAATAAAGCAGCTTGATAAGACCCCATACCGAAAGCTAACATAATATAACCCAATTGTGACATTGTAGAATAAGCTAAACTTCTCTTAATGTCTATTTGAGCCAGAGCCAAAGTCGCTCCTAAGAGTACTGTTATTATACCTATCAAAGAAATGAGATTCATTACGTACGGTATAACTGCGAAAAGAGGTAGAAGCCGGCCTACAAGAAAAATGCCCGCTGCTACCATAGTAGCAGCATGTATAAGAGCCGAAATCGGAGTGGGTCCCTCCATGGCATCAGGTAACCATACATGAAGGGGGAATTGTGCCGATTTCGCAATTGCACCGAGGAATAATAGGGCGGCACACAGAGTCAGAAATAAAGAATTTATCCCATGATTCTCAATCAAGTTATTGACTATTTTGAACAAGTCTCGAAATTCGAAACTACCTGTTATCCAATAAAGACCTAAGGTTCCTAATAATAAACCAAAATCCCCCACACGATTAGTTACAAATGCTTTTTGACAAGCATTTGACGCAATTGGTCGCGTGAACCAAAAACCTATTAATAGATAGGAACACATTCCAACTAATTCCCAAAAAATATAAATTTGTATCAAATTAGAACTCGTAACTAATCCCAACATGGAAGCATTGGAAAAACTCATAGAAGCAAAAAATCTCAAATATCCTTGATCATGAGACAGATAATTGTCACTATAAATAAGAACTAAGATTCCAACAGTAGTAATTAATATTGACATAATAGAAGTCAGTGGATCGATCAAGTCGCCAAACTCTAAGGAAAAATCATGATGGATGGTCCAAGACCCTACATATTGATAAATAGAACTCCCGTTTATTTGCTGAATCGCCAGGTCGGCCGAAAAAAGCATAACTATACTTAGTAATAAAACACTAGGAAAAGCCCACATGCGGCGCAGATTTTTTGTTGTCGTTGGAACAAGAAGAAGTCCCACTCCTATTGCTAGAGGAACCGGAAGCGGAACGAAAGGGATGATCCATGCATATTGATATGTATGTTCCATAAGAAAATCAAAGTTTTTTCTATTCTTAGTAATTGAGTAATTGAATTGTTTCCGATTCACCAGCTCTTATCTCTTTCGGAAGGAACAATCAAATAAATAAAAAAAGAAAAATAGGAAAGAACTCAAATAGAATTTTTAGAATTTTCTATTTTCAATCATTCCATGAATTCTTACAAGAATTTCGATTCATAGAACAAGTAAAAAGAATTCTCGTACTTGATTCTGATATGGGTCATAGGATCCATCAATAACTCGACCCAATCAAAAGAAGACCTGGGTATTAGTTTATTCGGGATAATTCACTAATTCTGATTGCGTGGAGTAAGCTGCCTAGGCTTCGAGGAAACTCTACGATACCTATTACTTCACTAACTGTCACTGCGCTGCGAATTGAAAGATGAGAATTGGGAGATAGTCTGAAATCCATCTTGGGAATTGCTTTTAACCGAATTAGCGAGTAGATTGTAAATGGCGCCGCGATCGGATCATTACCCGAATGTAAACGGTAGCGTGCCTACTTGTAGAGTTTACTTGTAGAGTGAGTGGTTCAATTGTGTATATCGGGACTTCTCATTCTCCGAACTGTATTATTCTATAGCTTTCTATATCTATACTCAACGTAAAAAGATTTCCATTCGAAAAGTCAAAAAAACCACGGGAGGTGGCTTGAATGTGGAAGATTAGTTTGGTCGTCAAATGGTTTCGGCGAGTTCACGTATTTTTTAGTTTCTGCGTGAGTCCGTTGAATTTGCGAAAATGGTTTTCTGAGTTTGTCCTAGGAGTGTAGAAATTTGGGAAACGCCATTCCTAAAAATGGTCCAAAGAACGAACAACTCCGTGGGTGGTTAGACAAAGCCATAAACACTCATAAGAGTGTCATGCTATCCAAAGAAATTCCACGCTTGTCCTTCCAGATTTCCCTTTTGGAAAGTGCAAAAGTGAAGCTCCAAGACGAAGATCAAACCTGATTTGATCCATGAAAGGAAAAGCTGGGCGATCTTCTCCTCTGTGAGTATTATGGGTTGATTCCGTTTTGGTGGTATCAACCCTTGAGTCGAGTTATAATCTATGATTCGATCATGAATCCGCCTAAAGAGATCTGTTTAGGTATTCATGACTCCTAAGTAGAATCCCTACCGGTCGAATTAGGGATTGGCCGGGTAATGGTAGAGTTGTATTAAAAAAAACCACGGGAGGTGGCTTAAATGTGGAAGATTAGTTTGGTCGTCAAATGGTTTCGGCGAGTTCACGTATTGTTTAGTTTCTGCGTGAGTCCGTTGAATTTGCGAAAATGGTTTTCTGAGTTTGTCCTAGGAGTGTGGAAATTTGTCTTTTGGTCTTTCTGGGGCGGAGTCTTGGTCTTTTGCTGTCGGTGTGTACCAATCCCAAGGTCTTATTGGAATAATCGCCATACTTATGGGGATCGTTGGGTTCGAAATTTGGATACTGCTGAAGCAATTCAGCGGATAGACTTTCTAATTCAAAGAAAAAGGTTCGAGTCAGCAAAACACTGGTTACTTTTCAACGAATCGTTTCGCCGGTTACAATCTGGCGAGGATCTGTTACGACGCCAGCGCGCACTTGAGGGGGAAGATTCCAGCGATCTAGAGCCCCTAAATTCATTCCTACGACTGGAAAAGGGTGTCGCTAGGGGATTCTATGAATCTTGTTGCGTGTTAACGGCAGAACTTTCCATTTTAGACGAAAGGAAGTCCCGATTAGTATTAGTGGAGGCCCCGGCCCCAAACAACGGAACGGGTCGAACTGCATCCCTCCACATCCACAGGAACAGTCAACTCCCTGCAGTTAACTTGAGACAAAGTTCCATCAACCTGAGGAGACTCCACGAGGACCGGACGGCCCCTCCTTCCGGTTCAGGCAATCGACTGATTGCGCCGGGCGAAGAACAAGATTTCGGGCTTCCGTGGCAGGATCCGCCCGGCATATTCTAAGACAAATGTGTTAGCTATTCAGAATTCCCGGTTATTTTGAAAGTTTCCTACTGTCTAGGTAGGGACTGACCGGGAAAAGGGAGGGGGTACGTACCATGTGAGATAATTGGTTGGGAAAAGTGGCCAGCGCCTTTGCAGTGGCTTTTGGAGGGATAACTGGTCTCAATAGGTTGAAGAAACCGGCTCACTGCGCCAGGCGAAGGAGAATCCAGCGCTGCGGGGCAGGACGCGAGCTCCCCGGCGACCCCGGACGAGCTATAGTGGAACTAAGTATTTAGGGGGAATTCGAAAACCTTTCTTACGATATAGATATAGATTCGAATGAGGGTTCGGATAGAAAGGTACCAATCAGTAGGAATTCTTCTTTCTTCGGATATTGTATGTTGTAAAAAAGGTTCCCCTAAAAAAGAACCTATCCCATTTTTTACCTAGGAATATTCTATGCGAGGCACGCGTATATCCATTAGTATGTTATCAAGGAAGTATCATTTAGAGAATAAATAGAATAAAATAAAAAGAATAATAATCCGAACAATACATGTCTTTCACATCCAACTCTAAACAATGAGCAACCTCCTCATTTTTGAATGGCGGTTCCAAAGAAACGTACTTCTCTGTCAAAAAAGCGTATTCGTAAAAATATTTGGAAAAAAAAGGGGTATTGGGCAGCGAGAAAAGCATTTTCATTAGCGAAATCTCTTTCTACCGGGAATTCAAAAAGTTTTTTGTACGACAAAAAAAAAAAGAACCAAGTCTTGGAAGAATCTGAATCAATATGACTCCCTGAATTGTTATGTCTAAAATGAAGGATTTCCATTAACTCATATTTTTCTTTTCAACGGATCAATACGAGACGGGACTGGTTATTGCGGTATGCAGAATAAGAAGTCCTCTGCTTACTGTATTCTCCATTTTTTGACGAAGTAGTGAAGGACAAGATACAAAGTTTTCGCTTTCTTTTTAGTAGGTTTTTCTAATTTGTGAGATGGGGGTTGTCATTTTCCTCATCGATTCACTTTTCATAATCCACTAACGAAAAGAAAAGTCTTCTTTTTCCTTTAGGAAGGATTTTTTTGGATTATGTATTCCTAATATGTAGTCCAAATAAGGGTCCTATATTTGGGCTGTGGAATCCATCAAGATCTATATCTATATATAGAATATAGATCTTGAGAGCTTTCTTTTCTTTAGAAATATAGAATTTTTTTTTGAAGTACGCTAAAATTCCGAGAAAGATTGAAACCTTTTAGTTCTATGCCTGGATAGAGGACAGAACTATCTAGTTCCAACTGCTGCATTTCCATGCCAGGCGAAGTGAAACCAATGGAAAGCTCTTTGTGAAAGTGAAACCTAACACCCTACGATCCCACAATACGAATGATTGTTGAATGTTCAATTAGTAATTGAAACGAGTGTTTTTTCATTGATTGTCAGATTCCCTAAAAAAGATTTGATTGAATTGACTCCTTAGAATCTCGACGATTGAATATGGATGGGCTATTATGTTTTTGAGTAAGCCGCCATGGTGAAATCGGTAGACACGCTGCTCTTAGGAAGCAGTGCTAGAGCATCTCGGTTCGAGTCCGAGTGGCGGCATCTTCGAAAAGAGATACAATAAATCATTATAATGAATAATGAATGGAATTCCTTATTTCCATTCCAGTCTTGAAGGATCCCTCTTTTCTTTTTTATTTTAGGATTTTTTTATGATATTCTCGACTTTACAACATATATTCACTCACATTTCTTTTTCGATCGTTTCAATTGTAATTAGTATTTATTTACTAACCTTATTATTAGTCTACGAAACGCTAGGACTCTCTAATTCGTCAGAAAAAGGCATGATAGCTACCTTTTTCTGTATAACAGGATTGTTAGTTACTCGTTGGATTTCTTCGGGACATTTCCCCTTAAGTGATTTATATGAATCAGTAATGTTTCTTTCGTGGGGTTTTTCCATTATTCATATGGTTCCACATTTTAGGAATCAAAAAACCCATTTAAGCGCAATAACCGCGCCAAGTACTATTTTGACTCAAGGCTTTGTTACTTCTGGTCTTTTATCAGAAATGCATCAATCCACAATATTAGTACCTGCTCTCCAATCTCAGTGGTTAATGATGCACGTAAGTATGATGGTATTGAGCTATGCAGCTCTTTTATGCGGCTCGTTATTCTCAGTAGCGCTTCTAGTCATTACATTTCGAACACGCATAGATATTTTTGGCAAAAGAAATCATTTATTAACAGGGTCATTTGTTTTTGATGAGATCCAATACGCAAATGAAAGAGGCAGTGTTTTACGAAACACTTTTTTTCTTTCATTTAGAAATTATCACATGTATCAGTTGATTCAGCAATTGGATCGTTGGAGTTATCGTGTCATTAGTCTAGGGTTTCTCTTTTTAACCATAGGTATTCTTTCGGGCGCGGTATGGGCTAATGAGGCATGGGGGTCATATTGGAATTGGGATCCCAAGGAAACTTGGGCATTTATTACTTGGACCCTATTTGCAATTTATTTACATATGAGAACAAATCAAAATGTTCAAGGCACGAATTCCGCAATTGTGGCTTCTCTTGGATTTCTTATAATTTGGCTATGTTATTTTGGGGTCAATCTATTAGGAATAGGATTACATAGTTATGGCTCATTCACATTAACATCGAATTGAAGAAGCGACCCAATCTAGAGGAACATAGTCTGAAGTTTGTGTGAGTTTTTTAGAACCATTTGAATCACTACTGGATGCAAATGGTTCTCAAAAACTCCAAACGTATCTGATTCGAATGGACTTCATTTTCTTTTTCCTTAAGATAAGGAAAAAGAAGACTTCTTTTTTTTCATTGTCCAGCGAATGGTTTTTGAAATCATAGCATTATTTTCTATCTTATTCATGAAAACTATCTTATCGAATAAAAGTAATTCGATAGGATAGCTTCTACCTTGTCAACGGATAGTGAGAGAAGGAAATCCGGATAAATACCAATCCCTATTACGGGTAGAAAGATACAGATCGAAACAAAAAGTTCTCGTGGTCCAGAATCCAAAAAAGAAGAGTTTGGGGCGGGAAATTGCTTGTATCCATAGAACATCTGGCGTGACATAGATAATGAATAAATAGGAGTTACTATCATTCCAATTGCCATTCCAAAAGTAATGAGTATTTTTGGCATTAAAAGAGATTTTGGACTGGTAATTACTCCAAAAAAGACTACCAATTCGGCAACAAAACCACTCATTCCCGGCAATGCAAGAGAAGCCATCGAGAAGCTACTGAACATTGTAAATATTTTAGGCATTGGGATAGCTATTCCGCCCATTTCGTCGAGATAAACAAGACGTATTCTATCGTAACTCGTTCCTGCCAAGAAAAAAAGCGCACCACCAATAAATCCGTGAGAAATGATTTGTAAAATGGCTCCATTTAGTCCTGTATCGGTTATCGAACCAATTCCTATAATTGTAAAACCCATATGAGATACAGAAGAATAGGCTATTCTCTTTTTTAAATTGCGTTGGCCAGGAGATGTTGAAGCTGCATAGATTATTTGAACTGTACCTATTATCATCAACCAGGGAGAAAATATAGAATGAGCGTGGGGTAAGAATTCCATATTGATCCGAACCAATCCATACGCTCCCATTTTTAATAAGATTCCGGCTAGAAGCATACACGTACTGTAATGTGCCTCCCCATGGGTATCTGGTAACCATGTATGTAAGGGTATAATCGGTGATTTGACAGCATAAGTAATAAGAAATCCAAAATAGAATAGTATTTCCAATGCCACCGGATACGATTGATTCGCTGAGGTTTCAAAATGTAAGGTTGCTTCGTTGGAACCATAGAAACCCATGCCCAGAACTCCCATTAATAGAAAAACAGAACCCCCCGCAGTGTACAAAAGAAACTTTGTAGCTGAGTACAAACGTTTCTTTCCTCCCCACATGGATAGAAGTAGGTAAACAGGAATTAATTCGAACTCCCACATGATAAAAAAAAGTAAAAGATCTCGAGAAGAAAATGATCCTATTTGGCCGCTGTACATTGCTAACATCAGGAAATGGAACAATCGTGAATCCCGAGTCACTGGCCGAGCCGCTAAAGTCGCTAAAGTAGTGATGAATCCCGTCAGTAAAACGGGTCCGATGGAAAGTCCATCGATTCCGAGTCTCCAGTGAAAATCCAAAAAATGGATCCATCTAAAATCCTGTTCTAATTGGATTAAGGGATCGTCAAATTGGAAATGATAACAGAATGCATAGGTCGTTAGAAGTAGATCGATTGCGCATATAGATAGAGTATACCACCGAATCATCTTATTTCCCCTATGAGGAAAAAAGAAAATGGAAGAACCCGCGGATATCGGCAAAATCACAATTATTGTTAACCAAGGAAAAGAATTCGTGGTAAAGACAAGATACACTTTGACCAAAAAACCCGTGCTCGAAATAATTTGATCGAGTACGGGTTTTTGTCGGTAAGGAGAAAAAAATGGGTTCAAGTAGAGTTTTCTAGAACGTATCAATAAGCTAGCCCCATGCTTCGCGTTGTCTCATGCCATAAATAAACCCGGACACTCAAGAAATCTGTTGGACAAGCGGATTCACACCTCTTACAACCTACACAGTCTTCCGTTCTTGGGGCAGAAGCAATTTGCTTAGCTTTACATCCGTCCCAAGGTATCATTTCTAATACATCTGTGGGGCAGGCTCGCACACATTGAGTACACCCTATACATGTATCATAAATCTTTACTGAATGTGACATGGTATCTATCCACTTTTTGAACGTCATAAATTTTCGATCTAGTAAAATCATAAAGGAATCATATATGGTAGACACCAGACGAATCGAGGGTTTACCAGAATCGATTTCGAATCAATCTACTTCTGGATCTGCTCATGATAGCGGTCCAAGATACTTTGATTTATTACGTTTTAGCAAACATGGGCCTATGTTTGTTTCTATCGTACATACCAATTTGAATTGGTGAATATTCTATTCAGTATTTAGATGATTACCGCTATTTATTCAGCAAGTTCGATTGATTGATACGAGTGGATTTTCTGTTACGATGAATTGACGAAACAATCGCAGGTCCAATAGCGGCTTCAGCGCCTGCAATAGCTATCACAAAAATCGCGAAAATGTCTCCTTTTAATTGGCGACTATCAAAGAAATCAGAAAATGTTACGAAATTCAAATTAACCGCATTCAGTATAAGCTCAAGACACATAAGTGCTCTGACCATATTTCGACTTGTGATCAATCCATAAATACCGATAGAAAATAAATAGGCACTCAAAACAAGCTCATGTTCAAGCATCATTGACCAACCCCTTATCAATCTGGATTTATTTGCTTTCAATAGGAACAAAAACTCCACCTTAATCCATTTTATTGACTAGAATCTCACAAGTGCAGAACAAAGGAAGGTATTGGTACTAGAATAGAGTGAACTAAAACCATTTCTATTTTATACATGAAAAATGGAATTGAAGTGAAGGAAAATGGGTGTGATAAGAAGGAAGTCTTTTGAGAGGACAGAACTCTTTCATTCGAACTCCTTCTTTTTATTACTGACGTGCCATAACAATTGCACCTATTAAGGCAACTAAAAGAATTATAGAAATGAGTTCAAAGGGAAGAAAAAAATCTGTTGATAAATGAGTCCCAATTTGTTGACCATTATTTACAAAATCCTGCTCTAAAATCTGGTTTGATCTTGTAGTCCAAATAATCCCGTACCATGAAGTATCTGGGACAGTAGTAATTAGTGAAACAAAAAGACTTGTACAAACCAGGGAAGTGACTCCTTCTCCAACGGTCCAAAGACCGAAATCCTTGTAATATTCTGAATCATTCATGAACATCACAGCGAATACGATTAACACATTTATGGCCCCTACGTAAATAAGGAGCTGTGCAGCAGCTACAAAATGGGAATTCGATGGAATATGGAATAGGGATATACAAACCAGAACCAACCCCAAGGAAAAGGCAGAAAAAATGGGATTGGTAAGTAATACCACTCCCAGACCTCCTAATAGAAGAACCGATCCCAAAAATACTAAAAGAAAATCATGTATTGGTCCAGTGAAATCCATTATATGGCAAATAATAGAGAAATAAGCTTAAATGGTTCATGATCTTTTTGACCAGACCGGGAAAAAATAGGTTACCCGACTCTTTTTAGGATATGCTCTGAATGGAATCCAATCCTAGATTGGGGGTTGATATAGAAATTCTCTAGATATATAATAAATATTCTTAATTTAGAGAGATGTAGATTTCGAAAAAATCACGGATAATGTATTTTTGCAAGACATGATTCTGAGCAATGAATCTGACATCAATAGCTAGGACTTTTACTTATTCGCCGAGCAGAATGGAAGATTTGCTCCTTTAGTATTTAGTAATAGTAATCGGAAATTGGAGTAATTGGTAATTGAATCAAGCGGTTTACCCATTTTTTATTTGATTTGAGTCGAAGTCATAATGGTTCGAATTAAGGAATCTCCAATTACTGACATTGGTAACCGACCCAAGGCAATTTGATTATAATTCAATTCGTGACGATTATAAGTAGAAAGTTCATATTCCTCAGTCATTGATAAACAATTTGTTGGACAATACTCGACACAATTACCACAAAATATACATATTCCGAAATCAATACTATAATTAAGTAATCGTTTCTTTCGAATTTCGGGTTCCAATCTCCAATCAACAGTGGGTAGATCTATAGGACATACACGAACACATACTTCACAAGCAATGCATTTATCAAATTCAAAGTGGATTCGACCGCGGAAACGCTCTGATGGAATCCATTTTTGATAGGGATATTGAATAGTTACAGGTAAACGACTCGTATGAGATAAGGTAATTATGAAACTTTGGCCGATATACCTTGCAGCTCTTACGGCTTGGTGACCATAATTCATGAACCCAGTTATCATAGGAAGCATATCGTAAATCTCTAGGAATAATTGACATTTTCTTTCTCTTGTTTAAGAAAACTTATGAATCAAAAATACAATGAATGTCTTATGTCTTTACAGCGAAAGGAGTTGGAAAGAAGTTGTCAATAAGAGATTCCCGAGGGAAATAGGTAAAAGAAATTTCCACCCAAGATTTAATAATTGGTCCATTCTCATCCTAGGCAAAGTCCATCTTGTTGTGATAGAAATGAACAGGAACAAATAAGCTTTTGCTAATGTAATGAAAATACCAATTGTTGTTCCAAAGACTCCACTCAGTTCATTTATTCGGAAAAAATGAGGAATGAATAGGAACGGAATAGAGGGATTCCAACCGCCCAAGTAAAGAACTGTTACAAATAATGAAGAGACTAGTAGATTTAGATAGGAAGCAACGTAAAATAAACCAAATTTGATACCCGAATATTCGGTTTGATAACCTGCTACTAATTCTTCCTCCGCTTCTGGTAAATCAAAGGGTAATCTTTCACATTCGGCTAGGGAAGAAATTAGAAAAACCGTAAATCCTATAGGTTGACGCCACAGATTCCAACCCCAAAAACCATATTTGGACTGTGCCTCAACTATTTCAACTGTACTTGAACTGTTAGATAATCATAGTCGGTGATAACATCACTGCTGCCATCGCTATTGCAGAACCGTACATGAGACTTTCACCTCATACGGCTCCTCAGTGGTCGTCATAAAAAAATCTAAGGACGGGCTCGTTATTCTCTCGATATAGTAGTTGAGTAGATAGAGGAAAGATGGATCGAAGAGTCCCACATTATACCAATCCAATTCTGTCGGCTATAATAACAAAAAGATGCTTCTGAATTGATCTCACCCTTTCTATTTCTAATGTATATTTCGAATTTCAAAAAATGTAATTTCGCTTAGTTCCGTAATACCTTAATCCTTCAATAAAAAGAAAATACTCATTGTATCAATTGCGACCTTTTTTCGATTACGAAAAAAGATTAGGCATTACATTAGTTCAGGAATCATGAGAATAATTCTCTCTGTATGATATAGATCAAATATTTCGTATTTTTCTTTTCTATTGCATATTTCTTTCGTTCCGGTTCTTCTTTCACATTTCATAGAAAAAGACAAGGAAGCTCTAAAAAAAGGTTACTTCGTTTCTGATAGCCATTTCTTTAACCAATGGGTAGGAGCATACTCAGGATCGGGATCCTGGGGAAGTACTGCTTGATCGTTTCTACTAACTTAAAGCCCCCACCCCAATTCCTTTTATGCGGAGAGACCTATTTAGGTAACTTAGATTATCTCCATTACGAATCCATTATGTACCTTAGTATTCCTAACCGCCCACTCATTTTTGCCAAAACCCCGTTATGACAGACAATAGTGAAAACTCCATATAGTTGCTCTTTTCTAACCGCGTCAAACCCTGATTGCTAATCAACTAATCTTGGGGTAATTTATTATGCTTATGGATGCTTAACTCTCGCACATAGGGAATGAGACTTCATCTTTTTACTGCAAATTTATAAGCTGTTTTGTTTCACTCATAGAACTTATCTGATTGAGTTCATTATCCGGAATGATGAATCAAAAAATGAAGATATCTACTCAATCCATTTCACTTCTTTCTTTCCTAGAAATCAAAGAAATAGGTAACAGCTCATGTCCAAACGAATCGCACGTAGAGATATGGATAAAACACATGGAGTTAATGGTATTTCATAACTAATCGATTGAGCAGCAGCTCGTAGACCACCTAAAAAGGAATATTTATTATTCGAACCATATCCTGACATAAGAAGTCCAAAAGGAGCAATACTTGAAACAGCAATCCATAAAAAAACACCTATACTGAGATCCGCTAGAACAAGCCGGTAGCTAAAAGGAATTACTGAATAACTTAGTAAAATGGATATAACTGCTATGGACGGTCCGAGACTAAATAAACGAATATCTCCTCTAGATGGTAGAAGATCCTCTTTAAAAAGGAGTTTTGTCCCATCGGCTAGAGCTTGCAGAATTCCAAAAGGACCTGCGTATTCAGGTCCTATACGTTGTTGTACTCCTGCAGATATTTTTCTTTCTAACCACACAATTATGAATATCCCTATTGTGATTCCAAATAGAGGAATAAAAATAGGTACAAGCAAGCGTGTGAGTCCATACACCTCTTTTAAGGATTCCAATCGAGAAAAAGAATTAATAGCCCGTACTTCCGTTGTATCAATTATCATTTCAACGATCAACTTCTCCCATAATGATATCTATACTCCCTAGTATCGTCATAATATCCGCCAATTTCATTCTTTTAACTAGCTGAGGAAGAATTTGCAAATTGAGAAAACCCGGTGGACGAATTTTCCATCTCCAGGGAAAAAGACTCTGATCCCCTATCAGAAAAATTCCCAATTCTCCCTTTGGAGCCTCCACTCTCATATAAAGCTCTTGTTTCAACAATTCAAAAGCCGGAGATGGTTTTTTACTAATGAATCGATATTCAAAATCATTCCACTCTGAATCCCTTTCTCTGCCAAAGCGCCGGACTTCTAAATTCTCATAGGGCCCCCCAGGAAGTCCTTCTAGAGCTTGTTGAATCATTTTTATGGATTCCATCATTTCACTGATTCGGACGAAATAACGGGCTAATGAATCCCCCTCTTTTTGCCATTGTACTTCCCAATCAAATTCATCATAACACTCATAATGATCAATTTTACGAAGATCCCATTGGAGTCCGGAAGCCCGTAGCATTGGCCCAGATAAACCCCAATTTATGGCTTCCTCCCCACTAATAATGCCCACTCCTTCAACTCGGCCCAAAAAAATAGGATTCCGCGTAATAAGCTTTTGATATTCAGCAATTCCTGTTAAAAAATACTCACAGAAATCCAAACATTTATCTACCCAACCATGAGGTAAATCAGCAGCGATTCCTCCGATACGAAAAAAATTATGCATCAGTCGCATACCTGTGGCAGCTTCGAATAGATCATATATCAATTCTCTCTCTCTGAAAATATAGAAGAAAGGCGTCTGCCCACCAATATCTGCCATAAAAGGGCCGAGCCATAACAGATGAGAAGCTATCCGACTCAATTCCAACATAATGACTCTGATATAGCTAGCTCTTTTAGGTACTTGAATATTTCCCAAACGTTCTGGGGCGTTTACTGTTATTGCCTCTGTAAACATAGTCGCTAAATAATCCCAACGTGTTACATAAGGTAGATATTGTATAATTGTTCGGTTTTCCGCAATTTTTTCCATCCCTCTGTGTAAATAACCCAATATAGGTTCACAGTAAATAACATTTTCACCGTCGAGAGTAATGATGAGGCGAAGAACGCCATGCATTGATGGGTGGTGAGGACCCATATTGACTATCATGAGGTCTTTTTTTGTAGTCGGTACATTCATATGCGTTTTCCCCGATTCAGGATCAGTATTCTATGAATTGCTGAAAACGAAATAGAGTTCATCAAAATTCGAGCTCTGAAAAATCAAATAATGCTACAAGGGCTCTTCCAATTAACTTATCACTTAACTTAACGAGTTTTTAACTCCCGAATATCCAACTGATCTATTAATTCTTTATAACGTACTCTATTTTTATTTGACAAATAGGTTAGCAACCGTTGACGTTTTCCCAGAGTTTTCTGTAGACCTCTCTGAGATAAATAATCTTTTTTGTGTAATTTCAAATGTGAAGTTACTTTCTTTAGTTTATTGGTGAAACTGAATACTTGAAATTCAACAGACCCCTTGTTTTCTTCTTGCGAAATAACTGAAATGAATGTACTTTTTACCATAAAAAGAGTCCTTCTCCCTCCCTTCCTTATTTTTTTTTTAGTTTCTACAGATTACAGATATCGATTTGACCAATCAATAAAAATAATGACATTCATTTTCATTTAGGATACAATACACACTAATGTTGATTTAATTAATTAATAATCAATCCAATTTGAAATTGGATTCGTCTATGCATAGTAACGTATAATTCTCCACCCACAAAACCGCGAAACCCATATCCACAGATCACAGTTCCACATACATAAGAAAGAGAAAAGCTCTTATGTATGTGTTCGGAGGAAGCTGTATCTTGTACCCGAATTTCCAGCTATTGTGATCAAGTGCAGGTCTAGGTCTTGTAAAGAACTCGCTGGGATTTGCTTCGATTGATAAGTAAATTATCAACCAATTCTCAAGCGTGGATACATCTGTATCCTTAACATACTGAAACGGCTACCATTACTAGTATCAAACCAATAGCGATTCATACAAGCTAAATCTTCTAATCGGTAATTTGGCCAAAGAAAAACTTTCAATTTCATGAATTGAGTTGTATCTATATCAAGATGCTTACTATTAGTTAAAAGTGGACTACAGTTCCTTACGTTGTTCTCGTTGCAAAATACTTTCTTTTTACCCACAATATCTAGATTTCCCTTCCCGCAATTTAAACAAATTAGAATTCGCAATTCTCTACGACGTCTAGGAGATGAAATGTTTTCAGGAACAAGCAAATCATAACTATTTTCATCTATATTACCAACCATCTTTTCCTCTTTTGTTTTTGTAATGAATTCAGAAAAATTATTCCTATCAACATTTTGTTTTTCTTGGCATTTTCGATTCGTTTTTCTATTAATAGTAATTGGGTGTTTATTCTTATAGATCAATGAAAGAGCTATGGTTTGATACATAATTAATGGACCATCCCATTTTTTAGGTATACGAACTAGTTTGATTACTATTTCTCCACTGTTTAGTGCTTTAGGAAATAGAATTGGAGGTGCAGGTTCACTTTCCAGAGTAAGCTTAAGTTCACTTTCCAGAGTAGGTTTAAGTTCACTTTCCAGAGTAAGCTTAAGTTCACTTTCCAGAGTAGGTTTAAGTTCACTTTCCAGAGTAGGTTTAAGTTCACTTTCCAGAGTAGGTTTAAGTTCACTTTCCAGAGTAGGTTTAAGTTCACTTTCCAGAGTAGGTTTAAGTTCACTTTCCAGAGTCAGTTCAGGTTCACTTTCCAGAGTCAGTTCAGATTCACTTTCCAGAGTCAGTTTAGGTTTCTCATACTTTAGAATCGACAGAGGCATTTCTTTTCTTCGAAAAAAGGATATAGCCAGTTCCCTTGGATCTCTCATCCTAAGCAGGAAACTAGAGATATTGATAACAGTGATTACATTTTCCTCAAAAAGATTGGTCCATGTCAACTGAAAACCCATGTAACTTTTCTTTTGCAGGAAGATGTCTAGGTCGGTTAGTGGTTTCCACTTCTTCGTCCCTTGCGTTTTCTGCTTTTTATCTTTTTCAATGTCTGATGCGCCAGACTCTTGTTTAACATCTTGTTGTTGATTTGGTTGATTAGTCTTCCCTTGGGTTGGTCGATTTAATCTAGGATTTTCTTGGCCAGGCGATTTGTTTTCTTCTTGATTCTCTAATTTTTTTTTTTCTTGATTCTCTAATTCAAGATCCTTTTTTTCTTTTTCTTTTTTGGTATTTTCTTTTTTGGTATTTTTTTTTTCACGACTATCACGGATGTTTTGATTGTTATTAAACTCGAAAAGAAGTAATTTGATTGGTATGATCCACGGGTTCATCCTATATTTTTCATAAATCGATTTCTTACTGCGCTGAGTTTGAGTTAGTCTTGCTTTATTCATTCCCATCCAGTCAAAAGGATGGTTTTTTATTTTATTTTTGTTTTGGGATTCATTTTTGTTTTGGGATTCATTTTTGTTTTGGGATTCATTTTTGTTTTGGGATGACTTGACTTGTTTATGAATCGCATAATAAAAAAGATCTTTTTTATCAATTGTATTAATTATTGGAGAATAATGAGTCGCAATCTTAGTTTTTTTATTGATCCAGGTCTCAATATGTCTCGTCTTTAGAAAACAGATGATTTGCCAATCCAAATATTTTCTATCCGAATTTTTTCTACTATATCTCCGGATAGAAAAAAAATCAGGTTTATACGTGATGTACTTCGAGGAAATACCGTGACCTTCATTTCCTTGTAATGGCAATCCATAAATAGAAAAATCCTTTCGTTCTCCATAATTAATATATTTATGTGATAAAAGATTATATTTGTAATGTTTTTTTAATTTCTCGGTTTTTGTTTTAACCGATAATGAAGCTCTTTTTTTTTTTTGTTTCTCAAAAAGAATTAATTGGTTTTTTTCATATGAATCCAAACTTGGTGTATCTAGATTTTGAATCTTACGACTTTGATTGATCCGATTTCGCCACTTTTGGGACATAAATTTAGACAAGCTAGTCTGAGATAAATCATATTGATAGTGGCTACTTAACCAGTTTTTCCATTCAGTCAATTCTGCATTTCCATGTTCTTTATGCCTTGATTTGAAATGAAATATTCCTTGTGTTCCAAAAAAATTCTTTATTCTCTCTTTAAGAAAAACAGATGTTCGAGAATATTGAAGGACAAATTTCAAGGGATATTTGTAAATACCAGGTCTTTGTGATAATTTGTAAAATACATATGCTTGTGACAAGGAAACTATCTCACAAAAAGTCTTTGAATTTTTATTACCAATATTAGAAAACTTCTTTTTTATAGTCAAAATCCAATTCATTGGATTTTCATCAATTCCTTCGTGATTTGTTTGCTTAAAGTAACTGTATGTATTTTGCTTAAAGTAACTGTATGTATCAAGAATTCTTTGTTTTAATTGAAGTAATTCAAGACACATTTCGACAATATGGTTCGAAATATGAATGAGAATTTGAGAAAAAAGACTTTCAATGAACAATACCAAAAAAACGCGACCTTTCCGTATTAATCTCACATTTCTTCTTTTTACTATTTGCCAAAGGTTTTTTGAGGAGTCTACTCTTTTCTTAGCAAAACTCGCCTCGCTAGGACTAATATTTCTATCGGGTATTAAAAATTTGGTTTTCTTGTCGTTTGTTATTTTTTCAATTTGATTTCTAATTGTACTTGTCCTATCAGACAGATCCTGTATTTTTTGTTCTGTAAGTGAAGATTTTGTCCAAGCCATCGATTGAATTCGACTAGACGATTCATCAAAAATCTGATTCCTTATTAGAAAATTTTTCTTTTTTTGAGTTTCATTCAATTCATACCCTTCCCCCACTCCAAACTTGTTATTTAGATTTCCTTTTTCAAGTTGTTTGATTTTGATAAACGGATCTAGAATCCATTTTTCCTTTTTTGTTAACAATTGAAAACTTTTTTTTTTCGCTTCTCTAATTCGTTTTTCAAATTCTTTATAAATAGGTTCAAGAGGATGAGGTTCTTCTCGGGTAGCACCAAAAGGCCTTTCCGTTTCCATTCCCCAGGTTGTTAAAAAAGAAGATTTTGCTTTTTTTCTTTTCTGTTGCATTGGCTCTTTCCGTTTCTGATGGGGTCCTAGTTGAAAACTGTACCGAAGACGGAAAGGGAAGAGGATTTTTATCTGCATACCGTCTGTTAACCAATTTTGCGGAAATTCTGTTTCGGATATTGTAACACCATTGTGAGTACAGTTAACATGAATTTCTCTGCCCCACGCCTTCCAATCTTCGTCCCAATCTTTGTACCACTCGGGGAATTGTTGGGGGAATTGAAATGGAAATAATACAAAAAGGCTGAAGTTTTTGGCTATAATCAATGAGGGTAATACAATATATTTTCTAAGAATTGAGTGAGCTAGTAATAAATACCCCCTTACTGCGTGCGCATACGGAGTCCTATCCCACAGTTCTGCTATTTCTAGTCGCTCCTCCTCCGCGTTCTCCCTTTTTTCAGCTTCGTCCTCTGGCCCGTCCTCCCTTTCTTGTGCTTCGACCCCCCTTTCTTGCGCCTTGTCCTCTCCTTCTTGTGCCTCGTCTTCCTCGTACTCCCAAATTTGCACTTCCGCGCCTTTTCCTATCCAATTCCTAAAGATCCTAAAGATTGGATTCATAAAGATTGGATTCAGAATTTTCAGAATTTTCAGCATTGGGGAGAAAATTGTGTCTATTCTGTCCAAAAAAAGTGGGGAATGCAGATTTGTTTGAAATAGTTTCCAAGTAACTGTTTTACGTCTTTGAGCGCGTACGGAGCCTTTGATTAAATCTCGATTAAAATCTGATTGTTTCGAATAACGTATTAAAATATCCGTAGTATCCTTATCCTTATCATCATATTCCTCTGCCTTCCCCCGCTTCGTATAATAGTCCTTCCAATCAAAAATAAATACATTTTTGAAGGTTCTTGAAATAATCTGAGACCAGTCTGGGTCTTCTTCCTCCAGGGTCATTTTCTGCGAATCGTCAAGCAATTGATATGTCCATCGAGGAACCTTTTTCACAATTTCGTTTAGGTCAAGTCGCTCCTTTATGGTTTTTTGAATTGTTTGGTCCTTTGGTTCAGTTGTACTTGCACCGAATAAATATTGCACTTGATTTTCCGAATCCATTTTTCCTTGGTCTGAAAATACTGATTGTGCCTCAAATGTATCTAGTTTTTGTTCAAATTCTTGGTAATCGGGGAAAAGGGTACCATGAAACTTGTTTATCCACATTTTTTCGTTAGAATCCCCCGCAGGGGTAATTAAATAATCATTTTCCTTCTCATTTTCCTTCTTATTTGCCTTTTTCTTCTTATTTTCCTTTTCCTTCTCATTTTCCTTCTTAACGCTTGGAGGTAATTTCGAGGTTGTTCCGCGAAAGGGCCCATTCAAAAAAGAATCGTACCTTTTAGGCAAGCATTCTTGTGCAGTCTCATCATTACATAATCGAGTCCTTTTTTCGAGTACATCCAAATCAAGAGATCCCCTTTTTAGAGCGTCAATTCGATGGAAAAGGTCGTTGCTCAGACTAGCTCTTTTTTGTTCATTGGTATAAATCCAATGATTATCCAATTCCTCAGAGGGGAGTTTTTCTGGTAGGTACAAAAACCCCTTTCTTTCTATCATTTCAAAAAAGGTTGACAAACTTGGTGGATATGTAAAAGAGATTCTTTGTTTTCCATCACTTCGGCATGTATAAAAAAAATAGTCTGACATTTCAGTTCTTAGAGCCTTTTGAAATCCATCACTTTTTATATATCGCAATGGTCGATTCCATCGGTTATAGTCGAAAAGAAAAGTTACAAGAGGCATTTCTGAACTGAAGAAGCCTTTCTTTTCTTTCAGTTTTTCATCTAGGTTGTTCGAATCTTCCGAAAAAAGGGAAAGGTCTGCCTCGGCGGATCTTTCTTGTCCCTGTTTGGAAGTTGTGTCTATTTCTATATCTGTTTCGTCCGGACTTTGGCCCCTTTCTACCGTTGCCGAGGTTTTTTTTTTTTTCTTTTTTTTATCCTCGGTCCTATTAAGTGACGGAATTCTGCCTAAATAGTAGACACAGGAGAGAAATAATAGAATGGTGAAGATTCGCTCCAGAGAATTTCGAAAGTCTGCCATACGGTAACTATTCAATCTAATAGAACGATTTTGTCGTATCCAGAACAATACCAACTCAAAACCTTTCATGCACAAAATGTGACCAATGAACCAACCAACAAAACTACTTGTTAAAAATAACATCTTGTTGTTGCATCGAAACATATAAATACTGATTACTCGGGGTAAGGTCGAACTCGGCAAAACGAAATGGTTGAATAGTGGAAAAATGATATTAGTAAGGAATACATATTGAGTGTATAAATTACGCATTGCATTTCTAGTGGTCGTTACCGAATCAAAAAATTCTTTGTCATTGCGCCAACAGAAATAAACCAAAAAATAGAGTAGACTTAGGATAGTTATTGTATGAGGTGTACCCAATGCTAGATGGAGAGGTGCATAATAGATCGATATGAACATGATAAGCTGCCCCATCAGAAAACCAGTTGTTGCGGATACATCCTTCTCGCTTCCTTCTTCCATAACCCGAGCTCGGAGAAGCAAGAGATATGAGGGCCCTATGGTCCCTGCAGTCAGAAATCCATAAAAGAGTCCGGCCACAACAACAGAATTGCTTATCTGCATACATAACCGGGCTAGAGTAACTAGTCGAAACATTGTTAACATAAGATTATCCCTCCCTTGGGTTTATTGAGTTTTAAAATGATGGAAATCTTTTTACGTTGAGTATAGATATAGAAGAGTATCGATATAGAAAGATATCGAATAAGACAGTTCGTAGAATTTCCCCTCACTATTTCCACTTACCCCTTCTCAACCGCATAAGATTTCCATAATATTGTTATTTATCTATTAGATAAATCGACTCAAAATAGATTTCATGTAATGAAAAATAGATTTCATGTAATGAAAAATAGATTTCATGTAATAGTTTATCTTTCTTGCCGTCGCCTCCACTTCCCTAAGACAGCGGAGACCGAGCAGTAAAAAAAGCGCAATATTCAGCAAGAGAAACAGTGCCAAAAGGTGTTCTACGAATCCACAGAAACTAACCAAAAGTTTTCCTACCATGACAAAGTAAAGTTCGTTGGTGGATCTTAGAGAAGAAATATATTGAAGGTCGCCCAAGCGGTCGATTACATTCCACCAGCCATATTGGGCTAGGCGCATTTCGAACTGAATCAAACCTTTTACCAAAATTATAGAATCCCAGATTTTCTTTTTCCAAGGTGGCAAAAAATGCCCCATTAGAATTATTATTGTCACCAATATTAATATTGAAACGAAAATTACAGAATTGCTTATCTGCATATTGCTTATCTGCATACATAACCGGGCTAGAGTAACTAGTCGAAACATTGTTAACATAAGATTATCCCTCCCTTGGGTTTATTGAGTTTTAGAATGATGGAAATCTTTTTACGTTGAGTATAGATATAGAAGAGTATCGATATAGAAAGATATCGAATAAGACAGTTCGTAGAATTTCCCCTCACTATTTCCACTTACCCCTTCTCAACCGCATAAGATTTCCATAATATTGTTATTTATCTATTAGATAAATCGACTCAAAATAGATTTCATGTAATGAAAAATAGATTTGCTGTAATAGTTTATCTTTCTTGCCGTCGCCTCTACCTCCCTAAGACAGCGGAGACCAAGCAGTCAAAAAAGCGCAATATTCAGCAAGAGAAACAGTGCCAAAAGGCGTTCTACGAATCCACAGAAACTAACCAAAAGTTTTCCTACCATGACAAAGTAAAGTCCGTTGGTGGATCTTAGAGAAGAAATATATTGAAGGTCACCCAAGCGGTCGATTACATTCCACCAGCCATATTGGGCTAGGCGCATTTCGAACTGAATCAAACCTTTGACCCACCCTAGTTTCCAAAGTCGCCAAAAATTCCCTTTTTTCATCCTTTCCCTTTTTTCATCCTTTATTTATTTTATTTATTAATTGTTAATTTATTAGTTGTTATTAGTTTAATTTATTAGTTGTTATTAGTTTATTAGTAAGTATAGCACAAGAGAACAAATGAATTGCCATTACAAAGAAATATAGAAAAACAAGGAAATAACGAATATAAAAGAAATAATATAAAAGAAATAACGAATCTTTATCTTTATTTTTGTTTCTTTTTTATTTTTTTATTTTATGATGAAAAAAGGGAATTTTTGGCGACTTTGGAAACTAGGGTGGGTCAAAGGTTTGATTCAGTTCGAAATGCGCCTAGCCCAATATGGCTGGTGGAATGTAATCGACCGCTTGGGTGACCTTCAATATATTTCTTCTCTAAGATCCACCAACGGACTTTACTTTGTCATGGTAGGAAAACTTTTGGTTAGTTTCTGTGGATTCGTAGAACGCCTTTTGGCACTGTTTCTCTTGCTGAATATTGCGCTTTTTTGACTGCTTGGTCTCCGCTGTCTTAGGGAGGTAGAGGCGACGGCAAGAAAGATAAACTATTACAGCAAATCTATTTTTCATTACATGAAATCTATTTTGAGTCGATTTATCTAATAGATAAATAACAATATTATGGAAATCTTATGCGGTTGAGAAGGGGTAAGTGGAAATAGTGAGGGGAAATTCTACGAACTGTCTTATTCGATATCTTTCTATATCGATACTCTTCTATATCTATACTCAACGTAAAAAGATTTCCATCATTCTAAAACTCAATAAACCCAAGGGAGGGATAATCTTATGTTAACAATGTTTCGACTAGTTACTCTAGCCCGGTTATGTATGCAGATAAGCAATATGCAGATAAGCAATTCTGTAATTTTCGTTTCAATATTAATATTGGTGACAATAATAATTCTAATGGGGCATTTTTTGCCACCTTGGAAAAAGAAAATCTGGGATTCTATAATTTTGGTAAAAGGTTTGATTCAGTTCGAAATGCGCCTAGCCCAATATGGCTGGTGGAATGTAATCGACCGCTTGGGCGACCTTCAATATATTTCTTCTCTAAGATCCACCAACGAACTTTACTTTGTCATGGTAGGAAAACTTTTGGTTAGTTTCTGTGGATTCGTAGAACACCTTTTGGCACTGTTTCTCTTGCTGAATATTGCGCTTTTTTTACTGCTCGGTCTCCGCTGTCTTAGGGAAGTGGAGGCGACGGCAAGAAAGATAAACTATTACATGAAATCTATTTTTCATTACATGAAATCTATTTTTCATTACATGAAATCTATTTTGAGTCGATTTATCTAATAGATAAATAACAATATTATGGAAATCTTATGCGGTTGAGAAGGGGTAAGTGGAAATAGTGAGGGGAAATTCTACGAACTGTCTTATTCGATATCTTTCTATATCGATACTCTTCTATATCTATACTCAACGTAAAAAGATTTCCATCATTTTAAAACTCAATAAACCCAAGGGAGGGATAATCTTATGTTAACAATGTTTCGACTAGTTACTCTAGCCCGGTTATGTATGCAGATAAGCAATTCTGTTGTTGTGGCCGGACTCTTTTATGGATTTCTGACTGCAGGGACCATAGGGCCCTCATATCTCTTGCTTCTCCGAGCTCGGGTTATGGAAGAAGGAAGCGAGAAGGATGTATCCGCAACAACTGGTTTTCTGATGGGGCAGCTTATCATGTTCATATCGATCTATTATGCACCTCTCCATCTAGCATTGGGTACACCTCATACAATAACTATCCTAAGTCTACTCTATTTTTTGGTTTATTTCTGTTGGCGCAATGACAAAGAATTTTTTGATTCGGTAACGACCACTAGAAATGCAATGCGTAATTTATACACTCAATATGTATTCCTTACTAATATCATTTTTCCACTATTCAACCATTTCGTTTTGCCGAGTTCGACCTTACCCCGAGTAATCAGTATTTATATGTTTCGATGCAACAACAAGATGTTATTTTTAACAAGTAGTTTTGTTGGTTGGTTCATTGGTCACATTTTGTGCATGAAAGGTTTTGAGTTGGTATTGTTCTGGATACGACAAAATCGTTCTATTAGATTGAATAGTTACCGTATGGCAGACTTTCGAAATTCTCTGGAGCGAATCTTCACCATTCTATTATTTCTCTCCTGTGTCTACTATTTAGGCAGAATTCCGTCACTTAATAGGACCGAGGATAAAAAAAAGAAAAAAAAAAAAACCTCGGCAACGGTAGAAAGGGGCCAAAGTCCGGACGAAACAGATATAGAAATAGACACAACTTCCAAACAGGGACAAGAAAGATCCGCCGAGGCAGACCTTTCCCTTTTTTCGGAAGATTCGAACAACCTAGATGAAAAACTGAAAGAAAAGAAAGGCTTCTTCAGTTCAGAAATGCCTCTTGTAACTTTTCTTTTCGACTATAACCGATGGAATCGACCATTGCGATATATAAAAAGTGATGGATTTCAAAAGGCTCTAAGAACTGAAATGTCAGACTATTTTTTTTATACATGCCGAAGTGATGGAAAACAAAGAATCTCTTTTACATATCCACCAAGTTTGTCAACCTTTTTTGAAATGATAGAAAGAAAGGGGTTTTTGTACCTACCAGAAAAACTCCCCTCTGAGGAATTGGATAATCATTGGATTTATACCAATGAACAAAAAAGAGCTAGTCTGAGCAACGACCTTTTCCATCGAATTGACGCTCTAAAAAGGGGATCTCTTGATTTGGATGTACTCGAAAAAAGGACTCGATTATGTAATGATGAGACTGCACAAGAATGCTTGCCTAAAAGGTACGATTCTTTTTTGAATGGGCCCTTTCGCGGAACAACCTCGAAATTACCTCCAAGCGTTAAGAAGGAAAATGAGAAGGAAAAGGAAAATAAGAAGAAAAAGGCAAATAAGAAGGAAAATGAGAAGGAAAATGATTATTTAATTACCCCTGCGGGGGATTCTAACGAAAAAATGTGGATAAACAAGTTTCATGGTACCCTTTTCCCCGATTACCAAGAATTTGAACAAAAACTAGATACATTTGAGGCACAATCAGTATTTTCAGACCAAGGAAAAATGGATTCGGAAAATCAAGTGCAATATTTATTCGGTGCAAGTACAACTGAACCAAAGGACCAAACAATTCAAAAAACCATAAAGGAGCGACTTGACCTAAACGAAATTGTGAAAAAGGTTCCTCGATGGACATATCAATTGCTTGACGATTCGCAGAAAATGACCCTGGAGGAAGAAGACCCAGACTGGTCTCAGATTATTTCAAGAACCTTCAAAAATGTATTTATTTTTGATTGGAAGGACTATTATACGAAGCGGGGGAAGGCAGAGGAATATGATGATAAGGATAAGGATACTACGGATATTTTAATACGTTATTCGAAACAATCAGATTTTAATCGAGATTTAATCAAAGGCTCCGTACGCGCTCAAAGACGTAAAACAGTTACTTGGAAACTATTTCAAACAAATCTGCATTCCCCACTTTTTTTGGACAGAATAGACACAATTTTCTCCCCAATGCTGAAAATTCTGAAAATTCTGAATCCAATCTTTATGAATCCAATCTTTAGGATCTTTAGGAATTGGATAGGAAAAGGCGCGGAAGTGCAAATTTGGGAGTACGAGGAAGACGAGGCACAAGAAGGAGAGGACAAGGCGCAAGAAAGGGGGGTCGAAGCACAAGAAAGGGAGGACGGGCCAGAGGACGAAGCTGAAAAAAGGGAGAACGCGGAGGAGGAGCGACTAGAAATAGCAGAACTGTGGGATAGGACTCCGTATGCGCACGCAGTAAGGGGGTATTTATTACTAGCTCACTCAATTCTTAGAAAATATATTGTATTACCCTCATTGATTATAGCCAAAAACTTCAGCCTTTTTGTATTATTTCCATTTCAATTCCCCCAACAATTCCCCGAGTGGTACAAAGATTGGGACGAAGATTGGAAGGCGTGGGGCAGAGAAATTCATGTTAACTGTACTCACAATGGTGTTACAATATCCGAAACAGAATTTCCGCAAAATTGGTTAACAGACGGTATGCAGATAAAAATCCTCTTCCCTTTCCGTCTTCGGTACAGTTTTCAACTAGGACCCCATCAGAAACGGAAAGAGCCAATGCAACAGAAAAGAAAAAAAGCAAAATCTTCTTTTTTAACAACCTGGGGAATGGAAACGGAAAGGCCTTTTGGTGCTACCCGAGAAGAACCTCATCCTCTTGAACCTATTTATAAAGAATTTGAAAAACGAATTAGAGAAGCGAAAAAAAAAAGTTTTCAATTGTTAACAAAAAAGGAAAAATGGATTCTAGATCCGTTTATCAAAATCAAACAACTTGAAAAAGGAAATCTAAATAACAAGTTTGGAGTGGGGGAAGGGTATGAATTGAATGAAACTCAAAAAAAGAAAAATTTTCTAATAAGGAATCAGATTTTTGATGAATCGTCTAGTCGAATTCAATCGATGGCTTGGACAAAATCTTCACTTACAGAACAAAAAATACAGGATCTGTCTGATAGGACAAGTACAATTAGAAATCAAATTGAAAAAATAACAAACGACAAGAAAACCAAATTTTTAATACCCGATAGAAATATTAGTCCTAGCGAGGCGAGTTTTGCTAAGAAAAGAGTAGACTCCTCAAAAAACCTTTGGCAAATAGTAAAAAGAAGAAATGTGAGATTAATACGGAAAGGTCGCGTTTTTTTGGTATTGTTCATTGAAAGTCTTTTTTCTCAAATTCTCATTCATATTTCGAACCATATTGTCGAAATGTGTCTTGAATTACTTCAATTAAAACAAAGAATTCTTGATACATACAGTTACTTTAAGCAAAATACATACAGTTACTTTAAGCAAACAAATCACGAAGGAATTGATGAAAATCCAATGAATTGGATTTTGACTATAAAAAAGAAGTTTTCTAATATTGGTAATAAAAATTCAAAGACTTTTTGTGAGATAGTTTCCTTGTCACAAGCATATGTATTTTACAAATTATCACAAAGACCTGGTATTTACAAATATCCCTTGAAATTTGTCCTTCAATATTCTCGAACATCTGTTTTTCTTAAAGAGAGAATAAAGAATTTTTTTGGAACACAAGGAATATTTCATTTCAAATCAAGGCATAAAGAACATGGAAATGCAGAATTGACTGAATGGAAAAACTGGTTAAGTAGCCACTATCAATATGATTTATCTCAGACTAGCTTGTCTAAATTTATGTCCCAAAAGTGGCGAAATCGGATCAATCAAAGTCGTAAGATTCAAAATCTAGATACACCAAGTTTGGATTCATATGAAAAAAACCAATTAATTCTTTTTGAGAAACAAAAAAAAAAAAGAGCTTCATTATCGGTTAAAACAAAAACCGAGAAATTAAAAAAACATTACAAATATAATCTTTTATCACATAAATATATTAATTATGGAGAACGAAAGGATTTTTCTATTTATGGATTGCCATTACAAGGAAATGAAGGTCACGGTATTTCCTCGAAGTACATCACGTATAAACCTGATTTTTTTTCTATCCGGAGATATAGTAGAAAAAATTCGGATAGAAAATATTTGGATTGGCAAATCATCTGTTTTCTAAAGACGAGACATATTGAGACCTGGATCAATAAAAAAACTAAGATTGCGACTCATTATTCTCCAATAATTAATACAATTGATAAAAAAGATCTTTTTTATTATGCGATTCATAAACAAGTCAAGTCATCCCAAAACAAAAATGAATCCCAAAACAAAAATGAATCCCAAAACAAAAATGAATCCCAAAACAAAAATAAAATAAAAAACCATCCTTTTGACTGGATGGGAATGAATAAAGCAAGACTAACTCAAACTCAGCGCAGTAAGAAATCGATTTATGAAAAATATAGGATGAACCCGTGGATCATACCAATCAAATTACTTCTTTTCGAGTTTAATAACAATCAAAACATCCGTGATAGTCGTGAAAAAAAAAATACCAAAAAAGAAAATACCAAAAAAGAAAAAGAAAAAAAGGATCTTGAATTAGAGAATCAAGAAAAAAAAAAATTAGAGAATCAAGAAGAAAACAAATCGCCTGGCCAAGAAAATCCTAGATTAAATCGACCAACCCAAGGGAAGACTAATCAACCAAATCAACAACAAGATGTTAAACAAGAGTCTGGCGCATCAGACATTGAAAAAGATAAAAAGCAGAAAACGCAAGGGACGAAGAAGTGGAAACCACTAACCGACCTAGACATCTTCCTGCAAAAGAAAAGTTACATGGGTTTTCAGTTGACATGGACCAATCTTTTTGAGGAAAATGTAATCACTGTTATCAATATCTCTAGTTTCCTGCTTAGGATGAGAGATCCAAGGGAACTGGCTATATCCTTTTTTCGAAGAAAAGAAATGCCTCTGTCGATTCTAAAGTATGAGAAACCTAAACTGACTCTGGAAAGTGAATCTGAACTGACTCTGGAAAGTGAACCTGAACTGACTCTGGAAAGTGAACTTAAACCTACTCTGGAAAGTGAACTTAAACCTACTCTGGAAAGTGAACTTAAACCTACTCTGGAAAGTGAACTTAAACCTACTCTGGAAAGTGAACTTAAACCTACTCTGGAAAGTGAACTTAAGCTTACTCTGGAAAGTGAACTTAAACCTACTCTGGAAAGTGAACTTAAGCTTACTCTGGAAAGTGAACCTGCACCTCCAATTCTATTTCCTAAAGCACTAAACAGTGGAGAAATAGTAATCAAACTAGTTCGTATACCTAAAAAATGGGATGGTCCATTAATTATGTATCAAACCATAGCTCTTTCATTGATCTATAAGAATAAACACCCAATTACTATTAATAGAAAAACGAATCGAAAATGCCAAGAAAAACAAAATGTTGATAGGAATAATTTTTCTGAATTCATTACAAAAACAAAAGAGGAAAAGATGGTTGGTAATATAGATGAAAATAGTTATGATTTGCTTGTTCCTGAAAACATTTCATCTCCTAGACGTCGTAGAGAATTGCGAATTCTAATTTGTTTAAATTGCGGGAAGGGAAATCTAGATATTGTGGGTAAAAAGAAAGTATTTTGCAACGAGAACAACGTAAGGAACTGTAGTCCACTTTTAACTAATAGTAAGCATCTTGATATAGATACAACTCAATTCATGAAATTGAAAGTTTTTCTTTGGCCAAATTACCGATTAGAAGATTTAGCTTGTATGAATCGCTATTGGTTTGATACTAGTAATGGTAGCCGTTTCAGTATGTTAAGGATACAGATGTATCCACGCTTGAGAATTGGTTGATAATTTACTTATCAATCGAAGCAAATCCCAGCGAGTTCTTTACAAGACCTAGACCTGCACTTGATCACAATAGCTGGAAATTCGGGTACAAGATACAGCTTCCTCCGAACACATACATAAGAGCTTTTCTCTTTCTTATGTATGTGGAACTGTGATCTGTGGATATGGGTTTCGCGGTTTTGTGGGTGGAGAATTATACGTTACTATGCATAGACGAATCCAATTTCAAATTGGATTGATTATTAATTAATTAAATCAACATTAGTGTGTATTGTATCCTAAATGAAAATGAATGTCATTATTTTTATTGATTGGTCAAATCGATATCTGTAATCTGTAGAAACTAAAAAAAAAATAAGGAAGGGAGGGAGAAGGACTCTTTTTATGGTAAAAAGTACATTCATTTCAGTTATTTCGCAAGAAGAAAACAAGGGGTCTGTTGAATTTCAAGTATTCAGTTTCACCAATAAACTAAAGAAAGTAACTTCACATTTGAAATTACACAAAAAAGATTATTTATCTCAGAGAGGTCTACAGAAAACTCTGGGAAAACGTCAACGGTTGCTAACCTATTTGTCAAATAAAAATAGAGTACGTTATAAAGAATTAATAGATCAGTTGGATATTCGGGAGTTAAAAACTCGTTAAGTTAAGTGATAAGTTAATTGGAAGAGCCCTTGTAGCATTATTTGATTTTTCAGAGCTCGAATTTTGATGAACTCTATTTCGTTTTCAGCAATTCATAGAATACTGATCCTGAATCGGGGAAAACGCATATGAATGTACCGACTACAAAAAAAGACCTCATGATAGTCAATATGGGTCCTCACCACCCATCAATGCATGGCGTTCTTCGCCTCATCATTACTCTCGACGGTGAAAATGTTATTTACTGTGAACCTATATTGGGTTATTTACACAGAGGGATGGAAAAAATTGCGGAAAACCGAACAATTATACAATATCTACCTTATGTAACACGTTGGGATTATTTAGCGACTATGTTTACAGAGGCAATAACAGTAAACGCCCCAGAACGTTTGGGAAATATTCAAGTACCTAAAAGAGCTAGCTATATCAGAGTCATTATGTTGGAATTGAGTCGGATAGCTTCTCATCTGTTATGGCTCGGCCCTTTTATGGCAGATATTGGTGGGCAGACGCCTTTCTTCTATATTTTCAGAGAGAGAGAATTGATATATGATCTATTCGAAGCTGCCACAGGTATGCGACTGATGCATAATTTTTTTCGTATCGGAGGAATCGCTGCTGATTTACCTCATGGTTGGGTAGATAAATGTTTGGATTTCTGTGAGTATTTTTTAACAGGAATTGCTGAATATCAAAAGCTTATTACGCGGAATCCTATTTTTTTGGGCCGAGTTGAAGGAGTGGGCATTATTAGTGGGGAGGAAGCCATAAATTGGGGTTTATCTGGGCCAATGCTACGGGCTTCCGGACTCCAATGGGATCTTCGTAAAATTGATCATTATGAGTGTTATGATGAATTTGATTGGGAAGTACAATGGCAAAAAGAGGGGGATTCATTAGCCCGTTATTTCGTCCGAATCAGTGAAATGATGGAATCCATAAAAATGATTCAACAAGCTCTAGAAGGACTTCCTGGGGGGCCCTATGAGAATTTAGAAGTCCGGCGCTTTGGCAGAGAAAGGGATTCAGAGTGGAATGATTTTGAATATCGATTCATTAGTAAAAAACCATCTCCGGCTTTTGAATTGTTGAAACAAGAGCTTTATATGAGAGTGGAGGCTCCAAAGGGAGAATTGGGAATTTTTCTGATAGGGGATCAGAGTCTTTTTCCCTGGAGATGGAAAATTCGTCCACCGGGTTTTCTCAATTTGCAAATTCTTCCTCAGCTAGTTAAAAGAATGAAATTGGCGGATATTATGACGATACTAGGGAGTATAGATATCATTATGGGAGAAGTTGATCGTTGAAATGATAATTGATACAACGGAAGTACGGGCTATTAATTCTTTTTCTCGATTGGAATCCTTAAAAGAGGTGTATGGACTCACACGCTTGCTTGTACCTATTTTTATTCCTCTATTTGGAATCACAATAGGGATATTCATAATTGTGTGGTTAGAAAGAAAAATATCTGCAGGAGTACAACAACGTATAGGACCTGAATACGCAGGTCCTTTTGGAATTCTGCAAGCTCTAGCCGATGGGACAAAACTCCTTTTTAAAGAGGATCTTCTACCATCTAGAGGAGATATTCGTTTATTTAGTCTCGGACCGTCCATAGCAGTTATATCCATTTTACTAAGTTATTCAGTAATTCCTTTTAGCTACCGGCTTGTTCTAGCGGATCTCAGTATAGGTGTTTTTTTATGGATTGCTGTTTCAAGTATTGCTCCTTTTGGACTTCTTATGTCAGGATATGGTTCGAATAATAAATATTCCTTTTTAGGTGGTCTACGAGCTGCTGCTCAATCGATTAGTTATGAAATACCATTAACTCCATGTGTTTTATCCATATCTCTACGTGCGATTCGTTTGGACATGAGCTGTTACCTATTTCTTTGATTTCTAGGAAAGAAAGAAGTGAAATGGATTGAGTAGATATCTTCATTTTTTGATTCATCATTCCGGATAATGAACTCAATCAGATAAGTTCTATGAGTGAAACAAAACAGCTTATAAATTTGCAGTAAAAAGATGAAGTCTCATTCCCTATGTGCGAGAGTTAAGCATCCATAAGCATAATAAATTACCCCAAGATTAGTTGATTAGCAATCAGGGTTTGACGCGGTTAGAAAAGAGCAACTATATGGAGTTTTCACTATTGTCTGTCATAACGGGGTTTTGGCAAAAATGAGTGGGCGGTTAGGAATACTAAGGTACATAATGGATTCGTAATGGAGATAATCTAAGTTACCTAAATAGGTCTCTCCGCATAAAAGGAATTGGGGTGGGGGCTTTAAGTTAGTAGAAACGATCAAGCAGTACTTCCCCAGGATCCCGATCCTGAGTATGCTCCTACCCATTGGTTAAAGAAATGGCTATCAGAAACGAAGTAACCTTTTTTTAGAGCTTCCTTGTCTTTTTCTATGAAATGTGAAAGAAGAACCGGAACGAAAGAAATATGCAATAGAAAAGAAAAATACGAAATATTTGATCTATATCATACAGAGAGAATTATTCTCATGATTCCTGAACTAATGTAATGCCTAATCTTTTTTCGTAATCGAAAAAAGGTCGCAATTGATACAATGAGTATTTTCTTTTTATTGAAGGATTAAGGTATTACGGAACTAAGCGAAATTACATTTTTTGAAATTCGAAATATACATTAGAAATAGAAAGGGTGAGATCAATTCAGAAGCATCTTTTTGTTATTATAGCCGACAGAATTGGATTGGTATAATGTGGGACTCTTCGATCCATCTTTCCTCTATCTACTCAACTACTATATCGAGAGAATAACGAGCCCGTCCTTAGATTTTTTTATGACGACCACTGAGGAGCCGTATGAGGTGAAAGTCTCATGTACGGTTCTGCAATAGCGATGGCAGCAGTGATGTTATCACCGACTATGATTATCTAACAGTTCAAGTACAGTTGAAATAGTTGAGGCACAGTCCAAATATGGTTTTTGGGGTTGGAATCTGTGGCGTCAACCTATAGGATTTACGGTTTTTCTAATTTCTTCCCTAGCCGAATGTGAAAGATTACCCTTTGATTTACCAGAAGCGGAGGAAGAATTAGTAGCAGGTTATCAAACCGAATATTCGGGTATCAAATTTGGTTTATTTTACGTTGCTTCCTATCTAAATCTACTAGTCTCTTCATTATTTGTAACAGTTCTTTACTTGGGCGGTTGGAATCCCTCTATTCCGTTCCTATTCATTCCTCATTTTTTCCGAATAAATGAACTGAGTGGAGTCTTTGGAACAACAATTGGTATTTTCATTACATTAGCAAAAGCTTATTTGTTCCTGTTCATTTCTATCACAACAAGATGGACTTTGCCTAGGATGAGAATGGACCAATTATTAAATCTTGGGTGGAAATTTCTTTTACCTATTTCCCTCGGGAATCTCTTATTGACAACTTCTTTCCAACTCCTTTCGCTGTAAAGACATAAGACATTCATTGTATTTTTGATTCATAAGTTTTCTTAAACAAGAGAAAGAAAATGTCAATTATTCCTAGAGATTTACGATATGCTTCCTATGATAACTGGGTTCATGAATTATGGTCACCAAGCCGTAAGAGCTGCAAGGTATATCGGCCAAAGTTTCATAATTACCTTATCTCATACGAGTCGTTTACCTGTAACTATTCAATATCCCTATCAAAAATGGATTCCATCAGAGCGTTTCCGCGGTCGAATCCACTTTGAATTTGATAAATGCATTGCTTGTGAAGTATGTGTTCGTGTATGTCCTATAGATCTACCCACTGTTGATTGGAGATTGGAACCCGAAATTCGAAAGAAACGATTACTTAATTATAGTATTGATTTCGGAATATGTATATTTTGTGGTAATTGTGTCGAGTATTGTCCAACAAATTGTTTATCAATGACTGAGGAATATGAACTTTCTACTTATAATCGTCACGAATTGAATTATAATCAAATTGCCTTGGGTCGGTTACCAATGTCAGTAATTGGAGATTCCTTAATTCGAACCATTATGACTTCGACTCAAATCAAATAAAAAATGGGTAAACCGCTTGATTCAATTACCAATTACTCCAATTTCCGATTACTATTACTAAATACTAAAGGAGCAAATCTTCCATTCTGCTCGGCGAATAAGTAAAAGTCCTAGCTATTGATGTCAGATTCATTGCTCAGAATCATGTCTTGCAAAAATACATTATCCGTGATTTTTTCGAAATCTACATCTCTCTAAATTAAGAATATTTATTATATATCTAGAGAATTTCTATATCAACCCCCAATCTAGGATTGGATTCCATTCAGAGCATATCCTAAAAAGAGTCGGGTAACCTATTTTTTCCCGGTCTGGTCAAAAAGATCATGAACCATTTAAGCTTATTTCTCTATTATTTGCCATATAATGGATTTCACTGGACCAATACATGATTTTCTTTTAGTATTTTTGGGATCGGTTCTTCTATTAGGAGGTCTGGGAGTGGTATTACTTACCAATCCCATTTTTTCTGCCTTTTCCTTGGGGTTGGTTCTGGTTTGTATATCCCTATTCCATATTCCATCGAATTCCCATTTTGTAGCTGCTGCACAGCTCCTTATTTACGTAGGGGCCATAAATGTGTTAATCGTATTCGCTGTGATGTTCATGAATGATTCAGAATATTACAAGGATTTCGGTCTTTGGACCGTTGGAGAAGGAGTCACTTCCCTGGTTTGTACAAGTCTTTTTGTTTCACTAATTACTACTGTCCCAGATACTTCATGGTACGGGATTATTTGGACTACAAGATCAAACCAGATTTTAGAGCAGGATTTTGTAAATAATGGTCAACAAATTGGGACTCATTTATCAACAGATTTTTTTCTTCCCTTTGAACTCATTTCTATAATTCTTTTAGTTGCCTTAATAGGTGCAATTGTTATGGCACGTCAGTAATAAAAAGAAGGAGTTCGAATGAAAGAGTTCTGTCCTCTCAAAAGACTTCCTTCTTATCACACCCATTTTCCTTCACTTCAATTCCATTTTTCATGTATAAAATAGAAATGGTTTTAGTTCACTCTATTCTAGTACCAATACCTTCCTTTGTTCTGCACTTGTGAGATTCTAGTCAATAAAATGGATTAAGGTGGAGTTTTTGTTCCTATTGAAAGCAAATAAATCCAGATTGATAAGGGGTTGGTCAATGATGCTTGAACATGAGCTTGTTTTGAGTGCCTATTTATTTTCTATCGGTATTTATGGATTGATCACAAGTCGAAATATGGTCAGAGCACTTATGTGTCTTGAGCTTATACTGAATGCGGTTAATTTGAATTTCGTAACATTTTCTGATTTCTTTGATAGTCGCCAATTAAAAGGAGACATTTTCGCGATTTTTGTGATAGCTATTGCAGGCGCTGAAGCCGCTATTGGACCTGCGATTGTTTCGTCAATTCATCGTAACAGAAAATCCACTCGTATCAATCAATCGAACTTGCTGAATAAATAGCGGTAATCATCTAAATACTGAATAGAATATTCACCAATTCAAATTGGTATGTACGATAGAAACAAACATAGGCCCATGTTTGCTAAAACGTAATAAATCAAAGTATCTTGGACCGCTATCATGAGCAGATCCAGAAGTAGATTGATTCGAAATCGATTCTGGTAAACCCTCGATTCGTCTGGTGTCTACCATATATGATTCCTTTATGATTTTACTAGATCGAAAATTTATGACGTTCAAAAAGTGGATAGATACCATGTCACATTCAGTAAAGATTTATGATACATGTATAGGGTGTACTCAATGTGTGCGAGCCTGCCCCACAGATGTATTAGAAATGATACCTTGGGACGGATGTAAAGCTAAGCAAATTGCTTCTGCCCCAAGAACGGAAGACTGTGTAGGTTGTAAGAGGTGTGAATCCGCTTGTCCAACAGATTTCTTGAGTGTCCGGGTTTATTTATGGCATGAGACAACGCGAAGCATGGGGCTAGCTTATTGATACGTTCTAGAAAACTCTACTTGAACCCATTTTTTTCTCCTTACCGACAAAAACCCGTACTCGATCAAATTATTTCGAGCACGGGTTTTTTGGTCAAAGTGTATCTTGTCTTTACCACGAATTCTTTTCCTTGGTTAACAATAATTGTGATTTTGCCGATATCCGCGGGTTCTTCCATTTTCTTTTTTCCTCATAGGGGAAATAAGATGATTCGGTGGTATACTCTATCTATATGCGCAATCGATCTACTTCTAACGACCTATGCATTCTGTTATCATTTCCAATTTGACGATCCCTTAATCCAATTAGAACAGGATTTTAGATGGATCCATTTTTTGGATTTTCACTGGAGACTCGGAATCGATGGACTTTCCATCGGACCCGTTTTACTGACGGGATTCATCACTACTTTAGCGACTTTAGCGGCTCGGCCAGTGACTCGGGATTCACGATTGTTCCATTTCCTGATGTTAGCAATGTACAGCGGCCAAATAGGATCATTTTCTTCTCGAGATCTTTTACTTTTTTTTATCATGTGGGAGTTCGAATTAATTCCTGTTTACCTACTTCTATCCATGTGGGGAGGAAAGAAACGTTTGTACTCAGCTACAAAGTTTCTTTTGTACACTGCGGGGGGTTCTGTTTTTCTATTAATGGGAGTTCTGGGCATGGGTTTCTATGGTTCCAACGAAGCAACCTTACATTTTGAAACCTCAGCGAATCAATCGTATCCGGTGGCATTGGAAATACTATTCTATTTTGGATTTCTTATTACTTATGCTGTCAAATCACCGATTATACCCTTACATACATGGTTACCAGATACCCATGGGGAGGCACATTACAGTACGTGTATGCTTCTAGCCGGAATCTTATTAAAAATGGGAGCGTATGGATTGGTTCGGATCAATATGGAATTCTTACCCCACGCTCATTCTATATTTTCTCCCTGGTTGATGATAATAGGTACAGTTCAAATAATCTATGCAGCTTCAACATCTCCTGGCCAACGCAATTTAAAAAAGAGAATAGCCTATTCTTCTGTATCTCATATGGGTTTTACAATTATAGGAATTGGTTCGATAACCGATACAGGACTAAATGGAGCCATTTTACAAATCATTTCTCACGGATTTATTGGTGGTGCGCTTTTTTTCTTGGCAGGAACGAGTTACGATAGAATACGTCTTGTTTATCTCGACGAAATGGGCGGAATAGCTATCCCAATGCCTAAAATATTTACAATGTTCAGTAGCTTCTCGATGGCTTCTCTTGCATTGCCGGGAATGAGTGGTTTTGTTGCCGAATTGGTAGTCTTTTTTGGAGTAATTACCAGTCCAAAATCTCTTTTAATGCCAAAAATACTCATTACTTTTGGAATGGCAATTGGAATGATAGTAACTCCTATTTATTCATTATCTATGTCACGCCAGATGTTCTATGGATACAAGCAATTTCCCGCCCCAAACTCTTCTTTTTTGGATTCTGGACCACGAGAACTTTTTGTTTCGATCTGTATCTTTCTACCCGTAATAGGGATTGGTATTTATCCGGATTTCCTTCTCTCACTATCCGTTGACAAGGTAGAAGCTATCCTATCGAATTACTTTTATTCGATAAGATAGTTTTCATGAATAAGATAGAAAATAATGCTATGATTTCAAAAACCATTCGCTGGACAATGAAAAAAAAGAAGTCTTCTTTTTCCTTATCTTAAGGAAAAAGAAAATGAAGTCCATTCGAATCAGATACGTTTGGAGTTTTTGAGAACCATTTGCATCCAGTAGTGATTCAAATGGTTCTAAAAAACTCACACAAACTTCAGACTATGTTCCTCTAGATTGGGTCGCTTCTTCAATTCGATGTTAATGTGAATGAGCCATAACTATGTAATCCTATTCCTAATAGATTGACCCCAAAATAACATAGCCAAATTATAAGAAATCCAAGAGAAGCCACAATTGCGGAATTCGTGCCTTGAACATTTTGATTTGTTCTCATATGTAAATAAATTGCAAATAGGGTCCAAGTAATAAATGCCCAAGTTTCCTTGGGATCCCAATTCCAATATGACCCCCATGCCTCATTAGCCCATACCGCGCCCGAAAGAATACCTATGGTTAAAAAGAGAAACCCTAGACTAATGACACGATAACTCCAACGATCCAATTGCTGAATCAACTGATACATGTGATAATTTCTAAATGAAAGAAAAAAAGTGTTTCGTAAAACACTGCCTCTTTCATTTGCGTATTGGATCTCATCAAAAACAAATGACCCTGTTAATAAATGATTTCTTTTGCCAAAAATATCTATGCGTGTTCGAAATGTAATGACTAGAAGCGCTACTGAGAATAACGAGCCGCATAAAAGAGCTGCATAGCTCAATACCATCATACTTACGTGCATCATTAACCACTGAGATTGGAGAGCAGGTACTAATATTGTGGATTGATGCATTTCTGATAAAAGACCAGAAGTAACAAAGCCTTGAGTCAAAATAGTACTTGGCGCGGTTATTGCGCTTAAATGGGTTTTTTGATTCCTAAAATGTGGAACCATATGAATAATGGAAAAACCCCACGAAAGAAACATTACTGATTCATATAAATCACTTAAGGGGAAATGTCCCGAAGAAATCCAACGAGTAACTAACAATCCTGTTATACAGAAAAAGGTAGCTATCATGCCTTTTTCTGACGAATTAGAGAGTCCTAGCGTTTCGTAGACTAATAATAAGGTTAGTAAATAAATACTAATTACAATTGAAACGATCGAAAAAGAAATGTGAGTGAATATATGTTGTAAAGTCGAGAATATCATAAAAAAATCCTAAAATAAAAAAGAAAAGAGGGATCCTTCAAGACTGGAATGGAAATAAGGAATTCCATTCATTATTCATTATAATGATTTATTGTATCTCTTTTCGAAGATGCCGCCACTCGGACTCGAACCGAGATGCTCTAGCACTGCTTCCTAAGAGCAGCGTGTCTACCGATTTCACCATGGCGGCTTACTCAAAAACATAATAGCCCATCCATATTCAATCGTCGAGATTCTAAGGAGTCAATTCAATCAAATCTTTTTTAGGGAATCTGACAATCAATGAAAAAACACTCGTTTCAATTACTAATTGAACATTCAACAATCATTCGTATTGTGGGATCGTAGGGTGTTAGGTTTCACTTTCACAAAGAGCTTTCCATTGGTTTCACTTCGCCTGGCATGGAAATGCAGCAGTTGGAACTAGATAGTTCTGTCCTCTATCCAGGCATAGAACTAAAAGGTTTCAATCTTTCTCGGAATTTTAGCGTACTTCAAAAAAAAATTCTATATTTCTAAAGAAAAGAAAGCTCTCAAGATCTATATTCTATATATAGATATAGATCTTGATGGATTCCACAGCCCAAATATAGGACCCTTATTTGGACTACATATTAGGAATACATAATCCAAAAAAATCCTTCCTAAAGGAAAAAGAAGACTTTTCTTTTCGTTAGTGGATTATGAAAAGTGAATCGATGAGGAAAATGACAACCCCCATCTCACAAATTAGAAAAACCTACTAAAAAGAAAGCGAAAACTTTGTATCTTGTCCTTCACTACTTCGTCAAAAAATGGAGAATACAGTAAGCAGAGGACTTCTTATTCTGCATACCGCAATAACCAGTCCCGTCTCGTATTGATCCGTTGAAAAGAAAAATATGAGTTAATGGAAATCCTTCATTTTAGACATAACAATTCAGGGAGTCATATTGATTCAGATTCTTCCAAGACTTGGTTCTTTTTTTTTTTGTCGTACAAAAAACTTTTTGAATTCCCGGTAGAAAGAGATTTCGCTAATGAAAATGCTTTTCTCGCTGCCCAATACCCCTTTTTTTTCCAAATATTTTTACGAATACGCTTTTTTGACAGAGAAGTACGTTTCTTTGGAACCGCCATTCAAAAATGAGGAGGTTGCTCATTGTTTAGAGTTGGATGTGAAAGACATGTATTGTTCGGATTATTATTCTTTTTATTTTATTCTATTTATTCTCTAAATGATACTTCCTTGATAACATACTAATGGATATACGCGTGCCTCGCATAGAATATTCCTAGGTAAAAAATGGGATAGGTTCTTTTTTAGGGGAACCTTTTTTACAACATACAATATCCGAAGAAAGAAGAATTCCTACTGATTGGTACCTTTCTATCCGAACCCTCATTCGAATCTATATCTATATCGTAAGAAAGGTTTTCGAATTCCCCCTAAATACTTAGTTCCACTATAGCTCGTCCGGGGTCGCCGGGGAGCTCGCGTCCTGCCCCGCAGCGCTGGATTCTCCTTCGCCTGGCGCAGTGAGCCGGTTTCTTCAACCTATTGAGACCAGTTATCCCTCCAAAAGCCACTGCAAAGGCGCTGGCCACTTTTCCCAACCAATTATCTCACATGGTACGTACCCCCTCCCTTTTCCCGGTCAGTCCCTACCTAGACAGTAGGAAACTTTCAAAATAACCGGGAATTCTGAATAGCTAACACATTTGTCTTAGAATATGCCGGGCGGATCCTGCCACGGAAGCCCGAAATCTTGTTCTTCGCCCGGCGCAATCAGTCGATTGCCTGAACCGGAAGGAGGGGCCGTCCGGTCCTCGTGGAGTCTCCTCAGGTTGATGGAACTTTGTCTCAAGTTAACTGCAGGGAGTTGACTGTTCCTGTGGATGTGGAGGGATGCAGTTCGACCCGTTCCGTTGTTTGGGGCCGGGGCCTCCACTAATACTAATCGGGACTTCCTTTCGTCTAAAATGGAAAGTTCTGCCGTTAACACGCAACAAGATTCATAGAATCCCCTAGCGACACCCTTTTCCAGTCGTAGGAATGAATTTAGGGGCTCTAGATCGCTGGAATCTTCCCCCTCAAGTGCGCGCTGGCGTCGTAACAGATCCTCGCCAGATTGTAACCGGCGAAACGATTCGTTGAAAAGTAACCAGTGTTTTGCTGACTCGAACCTTTTTCTTTGAATTAGAAAGTCTATCCGCTGAATTGCTTCAGCAGTATCCAAATTTCGAACCCAACGATCCCCATAAGTATGGCGATTATTCCAATAAGACCTTGGGATTGGTACACACCGACAGCAAAAGACCAAGACTCCGCCCCAGAAAGACCAAAAGACAAATTTCCACACTCCTAGGACAAACTCAGAAAACCATTTTCGCAAATTCAACGGACTCACGCAGAAACTAAACAATACGTGAACTCGCCGAAACCATTTGACGACCAAACTAATCTTCCACATTTAAGCCACCTCCCGTGGTTTTTTTTAATACAACTCTACCATTACCCGGCCAATCCCTAATTCGACCGGTAGGGATTCTACTTAGGAGTCATGAATACCTAAACAGATCTCTTTAGGCGGATTCATGATCGAATCATAGATTATAACTCGACTCAAGGGTTGATACCACCAAAACGGAATCAACCCATAATACTCACAGAGGAGAAGATCGCCCAGCTTTTCCTTTCATGGATCAAATCAGGTTTGATCTTCGTCTTGGAGCTTCACTTTTGCACTTTCCAAAAGGGAAATCTGGAAGGACAAGCGTGGAATTTCTTTGGATAGCATGACACTCTTATGAGTGTTTATGGCTTTGTCTAACCACCCACGGAGTTGTTCGTTCTTTGGACCATTTTTAGGAATGGCGTTTCCCAAATTTCTACACTCCTAGGACAAACTCAGAAAACCATTTTCGCAAATTCAACGGACTCACGCAGAAACTAAAAAATACGTGAACTCGCCGAAACCATTTGACGACCAAACTAATCTTCCACATTCAAGCCACCTCCCGTGGTTTTTTTGACTTTTCGAATGGAAATCTTTTTACGTTGAGTATAGATATAGAAAGCTATAGAATAATACAGTTCGGAGAATGAGAAGTCCCGATATACACAATTGAACCACTCACTCTACAAGTAAACTCTACAAGTAGGCACGCTACCGTTTACATTCGGGTAATGATCCGATCGCGGCGCCATTTACAATCTACTCGCTAATTCGGTTAAAAGCAATTCCCAAGATGGATTTCAGACTATCTCCCAATTCTCATCTTTCAATTCGCAGCGCAGTGACAGTTAGTGAAGTAATAGGTATCGTAGAGTTTCCTCGAAGCCTAGGCAGCTTACTCCACGCAATCAGAATTAGTGAATTATCCCGAATAAACTAATACCCAGGTCTTCTTTTGATTGGGTCGAGTTATTGATGGATCCTATGACCCATATCAGAATCAAGTACGAGAATTCTTTTTACTTGTTCTATGAATCGAAATTCTTGTAAGAATTCATGGAATGATTGAAAATAGAAAATTCTAAAAATTCTATTTGAGTTCTTTCCTATTTTTCTTTTTTTATTTATTTGATTGTTCCTTCCGAAAGAGATAAGAGCTGGTGAATCGGAAACAATTCAATTACTCAATTACTAAGAATAGAAAAAACTTTGATTTTCTTATGGAACATACATATCAATATGCATGGATCATCCCTTTCGTTCCGCTTCCGGTTCCTCTAGCAATAGGAGTGGGACTTCTTCTTGTTCCAACGACAACAAAAAATCTGCGCCGCATGTGGGCTTTTCCTAGTGTTTTATTACTAAGTATAGTTATGCTTTTTTCGGCCGACCTGGCGATTCAGCAAATAAACGGGAGTTCTATTTATCAATATGTAGGGTCTTGGACCATCCATCATGATTTTTCCTTAGAGTTTGGCGACTTGATCGATCCACTGACTTCTATTATGTCAATATTAATTACTACTGTTGGAATCTTAGTTCTTATTTATAGTGACAATTATCTGTCTCATGATCAAGGATATTTGAGATTTTTTGCTTCTATGAGTTTTTCCAATGCTTCCATGTTGGGATTAGTTACGAGTTCTAATTTGATACAAATTTATATTTTTTGGGAATTAGTTGGAATGTGTTCCTATCTATTAATAGGTTTTTGGTTCACGCGACCAATTGCGTCAAATGCTTGTCAAAAAGCATTTGTAACTAATCGTGTGGGGGATTTTGGTTTATTATTAGGAACCTTAGGTCTTTATTGGATAACAGGTAGTTTCGAATTTCGAGACTTGTTCAAAATAGTCAATAACTTGATTGAGAATCATGGGATAAATTCTTTATTTCTGACTCTGTGTGCCGCCCTATTATTCCTCGGTGCAATTGCGAAATCGGCACAATTCCCCCTTCATGTATGGTTACCTGATGCCATGGAGGGACCCACTCCGATTTCGGCTCTTATACATGCTGCTACTATGGTAGCAGCGGGCATTTTTCTTGTAGGCCGGCTTCTACCTCTTTTCGCAGTTATACCGTACGTAATGAATCTCATTTCTTTGATAGGTATAATAACAGTACTCTTAGGAGCGACTTTGGCTCTGGCTCAAATAGACATTAAGAGAAGTTTAGCTTATTCTACAATGTCACAATTGGGTTATATTATGTTAGCTTTCGGTATGGGGTCTTATCAAGCTGCTTTATTTCATTTGATCACTCATGCCTATTCGAAAGCATTATTATTTTTAGGCTCTGGATCCATTATTCATTCAATGGAAAGAATTATTGGATATTCTCCAGATAAAAGTCAGAATCTGGCTCTTATGGGGGGTTTCAAAAAATATGTGCCAATTACAAAAACTGCTTTTTTGTTAGGTACACTTTCTCTTTGTGGCATTCCACCTCTTGCTTGTTTTTGGTCAAAAGACGAAATTCTTAACGATAGTTGGTTGTATTCACCTATTTTCGCGATCATAGCTTGTTCCACAGCAGGATTAACTGCATTCTATATGTTTCGGATCTATTTACTTACCTTTGAAGGGCATTTAAACGTTTATTTTCAAAATTTCAGTGGAAAAAAAAATAGCTCGTTCTATTCAATAGCCATATGGGGTAAAGAAGGAAGGAAAGGAATTAACAAAGATCTTCTTTTATCCACAATGAATAATAATGAGAGGGCTTCCTTTTTTTCGAAAAAAAGAGATCCAATGGGTCCAATGGGTGGGAATGTACAAAATAGGAGGCGATCCTTTATGAAAATGACTCATTTTGTCAATATCAATAAAGAAATTCCCCCATATCCTCATGAATCGCATAATACTATGCTATTGCCGCTGCTTGGGTTGGCTCTATTTAGTTTGTGTGTTGGATCTATAGGAATTCCTTTCGATCAAGGAGGAATGGATTTCAATAGGAATATATTATCCAAATGGTTAACTCCGTCTATCAATCTTTTACATAAAAATGCGAACAATTCTGCGGATTGGTATGATTTTCTTACAAATGCAACTTTTTCAGTCAGTATAGCCTCTGTAGGAATCTTTGTAGCATTCTTTTTTTATAGGCCTGTTTCTTCATCTTTACAGAATTTGGACTTAATCAATTCATTTGTGAAAATGAGTCCTAAGAGACTTCTTTGGGACAAAATAATCAATGTGATATATACTTGGTCATCGAATCGTGCTTACATAGATCTTTTTTATTCAACAACACTAAGTAGGGGTATAAGAGGATTATCCGCACTAACTCATTTTTTTGATAGACGAGTAATTGGTGGAATTACGAATGGCATTGGTACGACAACCTTCTTTATAGGAGAAGTTCTAAAATATGTAGGGGGGGGGAGAATCTCTTCTTATCTATTCTTCTATTTCTCCTATGTATCAATCTTGTTATTAATTTATTTACTTTACTCATTTTTTACTTAAAAAGAAAAGAAAGATCGACTCTCATTAATGAGAGTCGATCTTTCTTTTCTCCAATAACCTATCTTCTCTAGTTCCCGCCTTCGAAGCGCCTTGCAGAACGCCCTTTCTGGCTCTAGTATAGTAGTAGCTTCCTGGCGGATCCATTGAATCTCTTGCCGCGGAGCGCTTCTCCTTAGGTAACTCTTTTTTTCTTCCTGGGCCGCGGGTCGTGGCTCCCCGTAGCCCAGGTAAGTTCTATGGATGAATCCTCACTCAACGAAATCACACAAAAAAGACTCGG